CGACAAGCGTAGATTTATTTTAATAATCTTTTTTCTTTCTATCCCGACCCATGCGTCTTTTTACTAAGACTCATAAGCGAGAAATACAAAAAATCAAATCGCACCATCTCTGTAATAGGTAAATGCCTCTTTTTCTCCTGAGGTTGTCGGAATTATTCGTAATAAGATATTGGCTACAATTGAAAAGGTCTTATCAATAAAATTTCCATTTATCCGCGATCTAGGCATAGATAACAATCCATTCTATAATTCTTTTCATTACCTCTAGTGGCAAAATGATCCCACAAAGAAAGGAATTTTACAGTACGAAATAACATAAAAACAGACTAAAAAAAAGATAGAAACCTTCTACTCAAATTGTTTCTTCGGATTTCATCGAAGTTTAAGAATCACGGAATTAATCCTACAGATTAGGATAACTCGAGAAAAGTGTTGATTGAATTATGTATGATATGATTCAAATAGGAAAAAGAGTCGAATAACCATTCTATAGATAAAAATAAAATAGAATAACCGTCCTTTTTTTGTGCCTAACAGGTATACAATCAAATAGAAAACTCCCTGTGCTTGCGGATTCATGAATTTTGAATAGATCCATGGGTTCGTGTTTAGCAATAAAAAAAATAAAAAAGGGATTCTTAGTCCCTCAGCCGCAAAGGAAAAATCGTTCTTTGATGAAAAGTTTTCTATTTTTTATAGTTAGAATTGATTGGTCGTACCTATCCAATAATCTAATATGAATGACTCGCTATTCACTCGGGTTCTGAGTCATAATCATTATGTAGGAGAGATGGCCGAGTGGTTCAAGGCGTAGCATTGGAACTGCTATGTAGGCTTTTGTTTACCGAGGGTTCGAATCCCTCTCTTTCCGTACCTGCATCTAAATAACCAATGTTACTGTCTACAATGTATCAAATAATAAAGAAATAAAAATATTGCTGCCTATTTTATTTATTACTTCGACGAAAAGGGAGCAAAATAGCCGGAACCCCCCCTTTTTTTTTAGTTAGGTTTAAGTTTGACGGGAATAATATTCCACGACTAGCAATTCATTAATTTTTAAACCGACCCATTTATTATCTATTATTTGATTGACTAATCCTTTATATTGTAACGGCTGAAGAGTCAAATATTTTGGCAATTCCTCATGAGGGGATGAATCAAGATAATTTTGAATCAGAGTTCTAGATTTTTGTTCATCCTTCGCTGTAATAATATCTCGTGGTTTACAGCGATAACTTGGTATATCTACTATACGACCATTAACTAAAATATGTCTATGGTTAACTAATTGGCGGGCGCCAGGAATAGTCGACGCCATACCCAATCGAAAAAGGATGTTATCCAAACGCATTTCAAGTAATTGTAGTAAAACCTGACCTGTTGAACCTTTGGCTTTTCCGGCGATACGTACATATTTAAGTAATTGTCGTTCTGTAAGACCATAATGAAAACGCAACTTTTGCTTTTCTTCTAGACGAATACGATATTGAGATCTTTTGCCGGAACGCGATTGATTTCTAAGATCACTTCCGGCTCTAGGCCTTTTACTAGTCAGTCCCGGTAAAGCCCCCAGACGGCGTATTTTTTTGAAACGAGGCCCTCGATAACGAGACATAAAGACTCCTTATTATTTTATTGAAATTAGATTTCGCAGAATAAACCAAAATTAAAACTGAACTATAAATGAAGCAAAATCTACGGAAGTATTGTATTCCAAAGAATAATGAGATAAATTTTATCAATATCCGAACTCTAGTTGTATTGTTATTGTATATATAATAATAAAAGAAAAGGATACTTTTCTTGATTTGTTGTGTAAAGATCTAACTCCTCCAACTTTTTATTCATAATTGGATCTTCCTACAACATAATAGATTGGCGACCCTTGGAAAAGGGGAGGAAGCCTTTTTTATTCTTATTATTTTCAGTATTCTTTCATGTCAAAGAGACGCTACGCTATCAACCATGTAAAAAATAAAACAAGTAGAGAGAAGCCAGCTACCGGAATCGAACCGATGACCATCGCATTACAAATGCGATGCTCTAACCTCTGAGCTAAGCAGGCTCATATAATAGAAATTTTACATGCATAGGAATTCGATAAATTACTGGAATTTCGGCTATTCATAATTAATATAACTCTAGATTAAGGAATAGAAACCTAAAATATAGTAGAATATTTCAAATAAATATTCAATATTTATAGACGATAACGATTAAGAGACTGTAGCGATATATAATTTCTATTTTTTTATCAATTATATGTTAATTATACTAATCTTAAATAAAGATTTGAATTGAAATTCAAAATCGTTTTTTTAGGATCTTATCTATTACTCTATGTTTATTTATATATATGTCTGAACTATTATATATATATTTTTTTAATGAATTCTCTAGATTTTATATTTTAAATAATATAGATATTATATATATAAAATAGAATTTTCTATTCTATTTATTTATTATCTTAATCTTATCGAATTAATAGAAAGAT